TGTAGTTTGTTTTTCCGTTCTATCCTATTTGATCATTGATATTCGAACATTGTTCTCTTTCCTTTGTTCTAGTTTATGATATGAACGAGTCGCACATACACCCTAGTACATGTTCCTCGACGCTGAGGGCATCCCCGAAGCGCGGGGGATTTTGTGACATTTCTGATTGGCTGTCTTGTATTTCTAATAAGTTGTTTAATCGTTGGCATGTTGAATCATATACATAATGGGCTGGTTTAGATCGATCCTAACCGTATGATTATGAATGACTTTTATTCAATAGAATAGAATCGATAGATCAATAGAATCATCAATCATCAATCAATAGATATAGATAGATAGTAAATAAATTCATAGAATATTAAACGCGGCAGGGTTCATTTTAAATCACGAATTGACGCAAAATTCAGGCTATTTATTGTCATTCAACCGCTACAAGATCAACAATTCCATAAGCTTGGGCCTCTGTTGCTGACATAAAAATATCTCTTTCCATGTCTTCGGATACAACCCAGAAGGGTTTCCCCGTTCTTTGTACATAAACCCTTGTCAGGGTTTCACGTAGTTTCAGCAGTTCTCCCACTTCCAGGATGAATTCTCCCGTTGCTACTTCAGAAAAAGAACCAGCGGGTTGATGGATCATTACCCTGATGATATAAGATAAAAAAGGTTTCTCTATTTCGCATGATGAGGGGAAGATAAAAGAAAGATAAAAGAATAACAAGAAAAAAGATAGAATCGAACAACCGTACGGGCATTACGCATTGCATACGGCTCTACAATAAAATTGACCCTTACCTTCAAAAAAATAGGATCGATCAGACCCCGATCGGTAAATGATCAACTTACCACCCTTCTTTTCGGAGGAATTCAAAAATACTATGATGGCTCCGTTGCTTTCTATATTTATTATATTTTTTTGTCTGTGATTTGTCTGTCATTCAGCAATCCCAAGGTTGCTTTTTTGTTTGATCAAATAAACTAAGGAAAAAAGAATCTTGTTTTTTTTTCGCTCTATACTATAAATATTGTTAAGAGACCTCTGGTGTGAAAAAAGTTTGTGACGCTGAATTGGACTTCCGATAATAAAATAGGAAATACCTTTTTCTCATATTATACTCTCTCGATACATAATCTAATGTTTTGAAAACAAAATTTCTTATATCGAATTCAAAGTGCCATGCTATTATTACTTAACTTAAAAATTCATATTTCATATGGCGAAGGCATAGTCTTCCTTTTTCTCTCAAATAAAAGCCTCATTGGCGCCAAGCGTGAGGGAATGCTAGACGTTTGGTAATTTCTCCTCCGACCAGGATAAAAGATCCCATTGAAGCGGCTGATCCCATGCATATTGTCTGTACATCTGGTTGTACAAATTGCATAGTATCATAAAGAGCCACCCCCGGTATTACCCATCCGCCAGGAGAGTTTATAAACAAATACAGATCTTGTGTATCATTCTCCATACTGAGATATATCATAAGACCAATAAGTTGATTTGAGATCTCGCTATCAACCTCTTGACCTAAAAAAAGTAATCTTTCTCGATAAAGTCGGTTGATTAGGGTCAAATTGTATCCCCCCGGAACCGTACAGGCGCCTTTTGACGCATACGGTTCAAAAAAACAAAAGAATCAATGTGTAGATTCCTATACTTTTTCTTTTTTCATAGCAAGTTCCTTCTAACTTATAATGATTTCCTTGATTTTTGACTAAACACGAGTTTGTCTTCCTTTACTTATAACTTAACTATTAACTAGAACTAGAATATAAAAAAGAATTCATTAAACTTATCCAACTAACTTTTCATTGATGGATTCTTTCATCGAGATTCAATCCAAATCACGATGTCATTTTCTTGTTCTTAAATGGGCCCCTTTAATCTTTTTAGGTTTATGCTCTACTCCGGGTAAAGATCCGCCCTTTTTTTATTTGCACATATAGTACAAATGCTCCCATTACCACTTCTTTTAGTTATCCCTTCTTTTTTTTTCAATTCACGCATTCCATAAAATAGTTGAGGGCTTAATGCATTTTACTCAATTGATTGAATAAGAGGAGAGTTTGAAATAACTTCTACTTAGAAAAAAGAGATTTCTTTAAAAAAAGGAATCCTTTATGATATAAAATAGATACCACTTGTTTTTTTTAAACGGAGCCTGGATACTTCAATGTAGTAGTCCAACTAAGCCAACCATAAAATCTTCTAATTGATAATAGTAATTCGAATCCCCCCCAAAAAGTGGATCTAATTGCACTTCACGCTCCAAATTTTTGATGATTCCATTAATCTTTCGTGGGCGAAACAGGGGATATCTCGAGTGGGGAGAAAACGGGAAAATCCCATATGGCCCAATATATCTGACAAGTCGCACTATATGTCAACCCAAGTTGCATCTTCCTCTCCAGGACTTCGAAAAGGTACTTTTGGAACACCAATAGGCATTAAATGAAAGAAAAAAGAACTAAGTACTATATTTTACTTTGATGTGGAAACGTAACAAAGCCCTTATCATTATCTATTATTATTATTTTATTATTATCTTTATTTATAATTATAATTTATAAATAATAATAATATAATCTTTATCTTTTGTTTCTTTATAATTTTATATTTTTATTTCTTTTATAATTATATATATTTTTATTTATATTTATTATTTTATTTAGAATATAAAATTAAATTATAATATTTTATTTTTATTTATTTTATATATTTTTATTTATTTTATAATAATAATATAATATTGTACTTTATCCTATTATCCTAATCATATTTTACTTTATTCATAAATAAGAGAAATAGAGAAAGTCAGAAAAAAATACGGTAAAAATATGACAAAAAGTGTCCTCTAATCATAAACAAGTATGGACACATTCGCTCATATAAAATGGCATTAACCCTCCCATTGCGTATTGGTACTTATCGAGTATAGAATAAATCTGCTTCTCTTTGTTCCTACGAACAAAATTGTTCCATTATTACCAACAGAATAGAACAAATATGAACCCTTACGTTGAAATAATCCACTAAATAGGGGGTACATAACATAGTCATAGTCTTTTACAATGCAATAAAGTTACGTAGTGTCTTTTTTCTTTCATAAAGGGGTATTTCCATGGGTTTGCCTTGGTATCGTGTTCATACCGTTGTATTGAATGATCCCGGACGGTTGCTTTCTGTTCATATAATGCATACAGCTTTGGTTGCTGGTTGGGCCGGTTCGATGGCCCTGTATGAATTAGCAGTTTTTGATCCTTCTGACCCTGTTCTTGATCCGATGTGGAGACAGGGTATGTTCGTTATACCCTTCATGACTCGTTTAGGAATAACCAATTCATGGGGCGGTTGGAGTATCACGGGAGGGACTATAACGAATCCGGGTATTTGGAGTTATGAAGGTGTGGCTGGAGCGCATATTGTGTTTTCTGGGTTGTGCTTTTTGGCAGCTATCTGGCATTGGGTGTATTGGGATCTAGAAATTTTTTGTGATGAACGTACAGGAAAACCCTCTTTGGATTTGCCAAAGATCTTTGGAATCCATTTATTTCTTGCAGGTGTGGCTTGCTTTGGTTTTGGTGCATTTCATGTAACAGGCTTGTATGGTCCTGGCATATGGGTGTCCGATCCTTATGGGTTAACAGGAAAAGTACAATCTGTAAATCCATCATGGGGTGTGGAGGGCTTTGATCCTTTTGTTCCGGGAGGAATAGCCTCTCATCATATTGCGGCAGGGACTTTGGGCATATTAGCAGGCCTATTTCATCTTAGCGTTCGCCCGCCCCAACGTCTATACAAAGGATTGCGTATGGGCAATATTGAAACTGTCCTTTCCAGTAGTATCGCTGCTGTCTTTTTTGCAGCTTTTGTTGTTGCCGGAACTATGTGGTATGGTTCAGCGACTACTCCCATCGAATTATTTGGGCCTACTCGTTATCAATGGGATCAGGGGTACTTCCAACAAGAAATATATAGAAGAGTTAGCGCTGGGTTAGCCGAAAATCAAAGTTTATCAGAATCTTGGTCTAAAATTCCTGAAAAATTAGCCTTTTATGATTACATCGGAAATAATCCGGCAAAAGGGGGATTATTCAGGGCGGGCTCAATGGATAATGGGGATGGAATAGCGGTTGGATGGTTAGGACATCCTATCTTTAGAGATAAAGAAGGGCGTGAACTTTTTGTACGTCGTATGCCTACCTTTTTTGAAACATTTCCGGTCGTTTTGGTAGACGGAGACGGGATTGTTAGAGCCGATGTTCCTTTTCGAAGGGCAGAATCCAAGTATAGTGTCGAACAAGTAGGTGTAACTGTTGAGTTCTACGGTGGTGAACTCAATGGAGTCAGTTATAGTGATCCTGTTACTGTCAAAAAATATGCGAGACGTGCTCAATTGGGGGAAATTTTTGAATTAGATCGTGCTACTTTGAAATCTGATGGTGTTTTTCGTAGCAGCCCAAGGGGTTGGTTTACTTTTGGACATGCTTCATTTGCTTTGCTCTTCTTCTTCGGACACATTTGGCATGGTGCTCGCACTTTGTTTAGAGATGTTTTTGCTGGTATTGACCCAGATTTGGATGCTCAAGTGGAATTTGGAGCATTCCAAAAACTTGGAGATCCAACTACAAGAAGACAAGTAGTCTGATACAACATTTTCATTTTTTTGGTTTCTTTCTAATCTATTTTCTTTTTATGATTTGAGATAGGGTACCCAAGAAAACTTGATGTGAATCGTCATTTTTTTGTTACTCTTGCTCTTTCTTTATCCGGGATATGATCCCCCAAAAAATAAACAGGTATGGAAGCTATAATTGTAAACCACGATCGAATCTATGGAAGCATTGGTTTATACATTCCTCTTAGTCTCGACTTTAGGGATAATTTTTTTCGCTATCTTTTTTAGAGAACCACCAAAAATTCAAACTAAAAAATAAAAAAATCATTTGATTTTTCATTATCGCAATTGAATTAATGAGCCTCCCAATATTGGGAGGCT